TTTCAAGTAATTAAATATTATTTAATGGATGAAAATGGGATAATTTCGAATCCCGATTTATGCAGTAATATTGTTTTGAATTCATTCAATTTGAATTGGTATTTTCTCCATCATTATTATTATCATAATTATTTTGAAGAAAGATCCACAATAATTAGTCTTGGACAGTTTATTTGTGAAAATGTATGTCTAGTCAAAAATGGGCCACACTTAAAATCGGGTCAAGTTTTGATTGTTCAAGTGGATTCTGTAGTAATAAGATCCGCTAAGCCTTATTTGGTCACTCCAGGAGCAACTGTTCATGGACATTATGGAGAAATCCTTTACGAAGGAGATACATTAGTTACATTTCTATATGAAAAATCGAGATCCGGTGATATAACGCAAGGTCTTCCAAAAGTAGAACAAGTGTTAGAAGTGCGTTCAATTGATTCAATATCGATGAACCTAGAAAAAAGAATTGAGGGTTGGAACGAGCATATAAAAAAAATTCTTGGAATTCCTTGGGGATTCTTGATTGGTGCTGAGCTAACTATAGTGCAAAGTCGTATATCTTTGGTTAATAAGATCCAAAAGGTTTATCGATCCCAGGGGGTGCAAATCCATAATAGGCACATAGAAATTATTGTACGCCAAATAACATCAAAAGTGTTGGTTTCAGAGGATGGAATGTCTAATGTTTTTTTACCTGGAGAACTAATTGGATTGTTGCGAGCAGAACGAACGGGACGCGCTTTGGAAGAATCAATTTGTTACCGGGCCATCCTATTGGGAATAACAAGAGCATCTTTGAATACTCAAAGTTTCATATCCGAAGCGAGTTTTCAAGAAACTGCTCGAGTTTTAGCCAAAGCTGCTCTAAGGGGTCGTATCGATTGGTTGAAAGGCCTAAAAGAGAACGTTGTAATAGGGGGGATGATCCCCCTTGGTACCGGATTCAAAGGATTAGTGCACCGTTCAAGGCAGCATAAGAACATTCCTTTGAAAACCAAAAAGAAGCATTTTTTCGAGGGGGAAATCAAAGAGATTTTGTTCCACCACAGAGAATTATTTGATTCTTCCATTTCAAATAATTTTCATGATACATCAGAACAATCATTTCGAGGATTTAATCATTCCTAAAAGTGTATTCATATTTTATGGTCTTTGATATGGTAATAGAAATAAAGATAATAACGAATAGAGGGTAGCGGTTTGGATCGTGTATCGACACCGACACGGCCAATCTCTGATAGAAGAAAAGGTTCCATCGGAACAATTATTTAGTTCAGGGCAACCTCGTCGCTTGTTTTTTTTTGAAAAAAAAAAAGAGGAAGTGTGACTAGAAATGACAAGAAGATATTGGAATATCAATTTGGAAGGGATGATGGAAGCGGGAGTTCATTTTGGTCATGGTACTAGGAAATGGAATCCTAGGATGGCACCTTATATTTCTGCTAAGCGTAAAGGTATTCATATTACAAATCTTACTAAAACTGCTCGTTTTTTATCAGAAGCTTGTGATTTAGTTTTTGATGCAGCAAGTAGGGGAAAACAGTTTTTAATTGTCGGTACAAAAAATAAAGCAGCGGATTCAGTAGCACGGGCTGCAATAAGGGCTCGGTGTCATTATGTTAATAAAAAGTGGCTCGGTGGTATGTTAACGAATTGGTCCACTACAGAAACGAGACTTTATAAGTTCAGGGACTTGAGAACAGAACAAAAGGTGGGGAGACTCAATCGTCTCCCGAAAAGAGACGCAGCTATGTTGAAAAGACAATTATCTCACTTACAAACATACCTGGGCGGGATTAAATATATGACGGGGTTACCTGATATTGTAATTATCGTTGATCAGCAAGAAGAATATACGGCTCTTCGAGAATGCATCACTTTAGGAATTCCAACAATTTGTTTAATCGATACAAATTGTGAACCGGATCTTGCAGATATTTCGATTCCAGCAAATGATGACGCTATAGCTTCAATCCGATTAATTCTTAACAAATTGGTATTCGCAATTTGTGAGGGTCGTTCTAGCTATATACGAAATCCTTGATTAATAATAAGAATAAGATAAAAAATTTATTTTTAACTCAATACATTTCTGGAATCGGTTACTACTCTTCAATCGCATAAAAGAGATAAAAAAAAATTACTGGGGATATTATGTGATTAGTTAGTATCCAAAATAGAAAATTCAACGAAACAAGTCGAAAAAGAGATGCTTGAATCAAAATAATTCTCTTTCAAGTTCTATTTCTTTCAGAGGGCAATATGAATGTTTTATCATGTTCCACCAACACACTAAAAGGGCTATACGATATATCGGGTGTGGAAGTAGGCCAACATTTCTATTGGAAAATAGGAGGTTTTCAAGTCCATGGCCAAGTCCTTATTACTTCTTGGGTTGTAATTGCTATCTTATTAGGTTCAGCCAGTATAGCTGTTCGTAATCCACAAACCATTCCGAATGATGGTCAGAATTTCTTCGAATATGTTCTTGAATTCATTCGAGACATTAGCAAAACTCAGATTGGAGAAGAATATGGTCCATGGGTTCCTTTTATTGGAACTATGTTCCTTTTTATTTTTGTTTCGAATTGGTCAGGAGCTCTTTTACCATGGAAAATCATACAGTTACCTCATGGGGAGTTAGCCGCACCCACGAATGATATAAATACTACAGTTGCTTTAGCTTTACTCACGTCAGTAGCATATTTCTATGCGGGTCTTACCAAAAAAGGATTGGGCTATTTCGGTAAATACATTCAACCAACTCCAATCCTTTTACCCATTAACATTTTAGAAGATTTCACAAAACCTTTATCACTTAGTTTTCGACTTTTTGGAAATATATTAGCCGATGAATTGGTAGTTGTTGTTCTTGTTTCTTTAGTACCTTTAGTGGTTCCTATACCTGTCATGTTTCTTGGATTATTTACAAGCGGTATTCAAGCTCTTATTTTTGCAACTTTAGCCGCGGCCTATATAGGTGAATCCATGGAGGGCCACCATTGACTCGTTTTCAAAATAGTCGTTTTTTAGCTTATCCCAAGGTAATGTATGTATAACTCAAGATAATCTACTTAGGTAACATAAAAATAGACGAATAAGGTATATACAATCTATAGTAATAGGAAAAAATATTACGATATTTAGATTTAGAGAATTAAAAAAAAAAGGGAAAGAGATCGAAAAGATCTTTTTCCTAAAATTCCTCTTTGTTCCATTTAATTGATATAATATTTATATATTACTTAGCCCCAATAAATATTTTCTATTAATATTTTTATAAATAAGAGATAAAAGAAAAAAGAAGAAATTTTATTAAAAAGTAAAGAGAAAGAAATTCAAATAAAAAAGAAATAGAATATAAAAAAATAGAAATATTAAATATAAAATTAAATGAAATAGAAATAGAAAGAAATATTAAATAGAAATATAAAAAATTAGAAATATAAAAAATATTAAATAGAAATATAAAATGAAATATAATTAAATAGAAATATAAAGATATATTTAATACATATAAATTTAATACATATAAATATAAATTTAATACATATAAATACAATAAAAATAGAAATATATATATATAATTTATATATATATATAATTAATATATTATAATATAATTAATATATTAAATATAATTAAAAATATATTAAATATAATTAAATAAATATTAAATAAATATTAAATAATAATTAATAAATATTAAATAATTAATTATTAATTCAATAATCAATTAATAATAAATTATTATATAAATAATAAATTATTATATAAATTATTATTTAGTATATATTTATTATATATAAAATAGAGAAATTATATATATAAAATAGAGAAATTATCTAAAAATATAGAAATAAAATAAAAAAAAAAAAAAGAAATTCAAATCAAAAAAATGTATATAAATGTATATAAAAATTGCATGAACTTTTCAATCAATGAAATACTGATATTTCTATGCAATTATTCTCCCTAACGAATTCGTCCATGTAGATTGTATACATGCAGAACAATTCTATGATAAATAAAAGGAAGAGATAAATAAAAAGAAGAGTCGAATTGAAAAAACGCGATTCCAAAAAAGAATTGGTTAGTATAGGTTAGGTGGGTCCAAACTAGGTATATGTAGTGTAATGACTCGACTCCAACTCTTGGATGTTTCAGTTAAAAAAAAAATGATTCTAGAATCGTATTGAATCTAAGATATGAATAGTTGGTTTACATTATGTAAGAAACACATGTATATGTGATATTAGATATTGACTAGTTATATAGGATCTAAAAATAGATCTAATTTGCTCTACTACTATGAATTTCGATAGAGATTCCAATAGAAGTCTTTCCATTTCGTCTGTGACTGTGAATTGAATGAATAAAAAGATGAAATCAAGAAAAAGAACGAAGAATTCAACTAATGATTCGGAACAAAGAAATGGAAGAACAAAAGTTGTATGGATTCACAAAAATCTCGTCGATAGAAACTAAAAAAGAGATATAGAAATATAGCAGTAGCTCTAATGATTCAATAATATTATTTCATTACTTTAATTCGGAGTTCTTTAATTCGGAGTTCTTAGTTACTTTGTCTGGATGAATCTTAGTGATGATGGAATAATTAATTCATAATTCATTGGATGATTGTATCATTAACCATTTTTTTTTATGAGGAACTTATCATGAATCCACTGATTTCTGCCGCTTCCGTTATTGCTGCTGGGTTAGCTGTCGGGCTTGCTTCTATTGGACCTGGAGTTGGTCAAGGTACTGCTGCGGGCCAAGCTGTAGAAGGTATCGCAAGACAGCCCGAGGCGGAGGGAAAAATACGAGGTACTTTATTGCTTAGTTTGGCTTTTATGGAAGCGTTAACAATTTATGGATTGGTTGTAGCCTTAGCACTTTTATTTGCAAATCCCTTTGTGTAATCTTATAAATATCCATACCAAAATACCTTTTTTTCTTATTTTTTTGATGGACGGGGCTTGCTACTTGCTTTTTCGAATTAT